CTCGGAGATGCTGACACAACGTTCTCAGATGCTATTCGACCGGAAGTAGCTATAGGATTTTCCCTCGATGGACTAAGCTAAGCAGTCAAGTCAGTTAAGTCTTCCAGTCTTGGATCGGAGTTGCAAACTGATTGACCGAGGGGACTAGCCCTTATAGATAGGGTAGGAGTGAAAGAAGAATAAGAGTAGCGGGCGGAAAGCTTTATTAATTAAGGAAATTCCACACCATCAGCCGAAGAGTCTTCAACCTCATCAACTGAATAAGGATCGGGATCAAGATCAATATCGGGGGTTAGTGGGCATGGCATAATATCCCTAGACCCGGGGAAGGCCATAAGCCAATAGTGGGATTCATTCCACCTCAACCAGATCGGGTTTAATTAAAAGGGATTCGAGTAGCGGGAAGGTACTAATTGAATAATCTCCAGCAGGAAAGGGAGGAACCGAACTAGCTTGGCTAGCTAAGGCTAATTTTGATACGAGAGTAACTAGCCCGAAGAGACGAAAGAAAAGTCGGAGAGGTTGGTTCGAAGTAGTTCGGAGAGGCAGGAAAAGACTCGAAGGTACTCAACTAAATAAAAGGAGAGAGGGTACGTACAAGCAAGACCGATACGATGGGTTGAGGGTTGTTTTAGATCGACCGAGTTAGCTCGACTCAGAAGTAGTGGAGGAGCGGAGTAGCGAAAGAAGGAGTTAGCTCGCCCGAAGGAAAGCAGCTAATAAGGAAAGGTGTTTCAAACTGCTTGACTAGCTAGGAAAGTTGGGAAAGAGTCTTTCACCCAGAAAGAGTACCTCGACTGAAACTGAACTGGTCAAGTGAAAACATAAAAACATAACAAGGGGAGGAGCTACTTAGAGAGGAGTGAAAGAAAGCATTCGACCGGTAGAGTAGGGCGAGGACATAAGTCAAAGATCTGGCCAAGAAGTTGCAGAGTTTCACGAGACTATGTTGTATTTGAGGGACAAGCTCGCCTCAGAGGGTTGGGTATTGGAGTTGGCTTACAGCTCGACTAATAGGAGTAGGGGCGAAGAAGCTGGTTAGGGGCGCAGATGCTCTTAGTTAGATAGGAGAGCGAGGAAAGGTTAGTAAGATGCTCGGTATTAAATTATGCATAAGCCAGATCTAGGGGATAATAGTAACTTGGGTACGAGAGTTTCTCGACCAAGAGGTATGAGTTTCCCTGAATCAGTAGCAGAAGCAAGAACAGGATCCGGTTTTGTGGAAATAGGATATCCGGTATCAATGTGACAAGGAACGGTATCTCAATAGAGCGGGGGCATAATCTAAAAGGGAGTGAGAGCCCTACTAATCCACTAATCCACTCTACGCACTCAAAGAGATAGAGATAGAAGACTCTTACTATAAGAAAATAAGAAAGCAAGGGAAGATTCGAAAGCAAGAGCCCTACCCACGGTTTCAAGTAGGTAAGAGGTCAATCGCAAATGCAATCCCTCCTCCCTCCTGTGATAAAGCCTTACCTTAGAGATGTATCGACAGTTATCTTTCTTTTAAGATAGTGTGAAAGCTAGCTTAGGAGCGTGCCCCTATAAAGCAAGTGTAATCTGTAGTTCTAGTGCTTAGCTCTTATATTCGTAATGTCTTCGAGCCAGTTTTCAAGCATGACCAGGCAAGAAGGAATATTGAAAAGGAGCAGCAGTCTTTCATTTCAATCCGGTCTAAACCATTTTCTTTTAAGCCAGCTCTATCAAGAATCAAGTGGAAACAAAAAAGCTAGGGAAATGGCAAAGAGAAAAGGGCTCTTGTCGTCTCAGTCCTCTGCTTACTAAGGCTCTAACATTTCTAAGTGAGTGAGTGAAGGAAGTATGCGTTTTTCCCCCAGTCAATTTCTTTCTGGCGCCTGGTACTAAGGCTCTATATAAATTCTATATAAAGAGAGAGATTTCTTTTCTTACAGCCTTTGATCCAGTTTCCAGTGAAGAGAAGATATTCCCAGCTCAGCCTATTGCAGTTTGAAGGGAATCCCTTGCAGCTATTGAGAATGCTAAGGTCTATGTATAAGGTGGATACGGGTCCTGCCTAAGCGCTTGTGGTTTCTCTTTTTTTAGGCATTCCTATTCCTTTTGCTAATGCTTTCTCCTTTTCGTAATAAGAAGTTTACCCCTTCCCAAAAGTCAGGAAGAGTCCGCGAATCGAGAAGTAGAAGGTATACCTTCTAACCTATCCCTTTGACCTCTTCTTGCCTGTAGGTAGTTCCTTACTTTCTCCAATAGGTTGTGTTTAGTATATTTATACTTCCAATATAAGAACGAGGCCAGGCAGTTACCAGGGGACTCAGCCAGGCCAACTTGTGTACTTACCCTTTTTGAAACTATACATATTGATACTAGGAAATACACCATTAGGACAAAGGGTGCCACTTCCAATCTCAAGGGCTCACGGGCAGGCTTTGTCACTTGTCAGCTGGGCTCAATCCTTCAAAGGCTCCGATCCGAACGATCAATTACTAATCGATAGGAACGCACAGGCTCCTCCAAGTATAGACTCCTCTGAAATCATGGTATTGGACTTACGAAAGGTAAGCCTTATTCCCAGCTATTGAACTCTAACAAAACTCTTCACAATGCTTAACGCCCTTATGTTCATTCTTTCTTTTCTTCTCATGTTTCCCTTGGGGAGAAAGGTCTCCTCACAAGTAACTGCTTCAGAACAGAGTCCAGAAAGGGATCTCTATTGAACAACACACTAGAGGTAACAGTGACTCCTTCCAAACTAGCAACAACTGCTGATGTGGAGATGTCAGAACATGGAAGTAGAGACCGCATCTCAGCACAAAGACAAATCACCAGCGTCTGGGCGTGAGGTATCTTCTATTCCAGACATTCCAAACACGAAGGGTACTGAACCTGAGACTTCTGCTCGGCTGGCTGTGAGCGAAATTCCTTCTGAAGATAGGAGATCAGATGCTTTGTTCTATCCTTCGACAAAAGTGGTGAGTGGAAGGGATCTTCATTTCGTGCTAAAGGTAGTTAATCCGACGAGTCAATTCTCAATGCGATGCTGCTATCCGTTCGACGATCCTACTTCTGATGTCACCCCCACCTCTCCCTCCCAGTGAAATATCCCAACTATTCTCTATCCAATTCCGGGATGGATCATGAAAGATTTTGTCTTGAGATCAGATGCCCTTGCTTAAGTTTTAATTCCCTTTAACCCTTACTAAACTCAATCTTTAAGGAAGAGATAGACGATCCAAGTTCCCTACCAATCTCATTCCCATGGATCTTATAACTAAAAGGGAAGGGCTGATTCTAGATAAGTAATCGACTCAGGAAAGTGAAATAGGAAAAGAAAGACTCTCACATGGCCTAAGAGAACCAAGACCTTCTCTAGCAGTGAAGCTATAAGAGAAAATCCTGATTCACTTCATTTTAGGAGAACTCAAAACTAGCTAGCGGGAGAGAGCAAGCAGCAGTGGTAGCCCATCAGCATTCCTCGCAGAAGAATGCTCTTATAGTAACAACCTATCTTATTCAACAACTTAGCATGTACAACGTCAGCTAAAACAGAGGAAAAATGGCAGCGTAACAACTCGTGATCGCTTAGAGACCCTCTTCCATCAACGCCAGAGCGAGCAGCAAGCAAGCGAAACTGGAGTGTGGCAGAGCGAGCAGCAAAAGCACCGAGGACTACTGCTATGCACTCATCCCCATTAAAGGTTAGCCACATCAGGAAGAGTAGGTCATCAGCGAAGAGAACAAGACAGCAAGCGACGAACCGGGAAAGAAAAACAAGTAAGCTCTGGAAACAACATGAGACGGAACAGCGTTTTACTGTTCACAAAAAGCAAAAGCATATCATTGAGGCAACTAGTCTTGGTAAGGTTTACCACTGAATGAGAAAGGCCCCTAGGTGGATCTTTGTATGACCATTTCCAGATTCAGGCTTTTTTGCCGCCCCCTTATACTCCTCTCATTTTTCATGCGGAATTCCTCCCAAACCCCTTTCCACTGCGAACCTGCGGCCTTTGTCCGACGCTTTTCGTAAGAGGCATCAGGTCTTTTTCCGCGCCCTCATCACAATATTTCCCATCCTGAGCGATTCTCTCTAAACCAAGACCAACTTCCAAAGCGCCTGCCATTATTGATCGTACCCTCGGTTATCCGAGATGGGAGTACTTTACTGCTATACTTTCATCACATGCATTAGACGCATAGTGTGGCCATGAGGGGCCCATACTGGGAACGGACGCCCATTTCAAAGTACGAGATTCAAGGCTTCGCTTTGGCAGCCTGAGCACTGTCTTTCCGGTATGTCGTGCCCATTCATTTCAAAGGTTCCGTTGTTAGCGCGCTATAGTCTGAACAACCTAATCAACTAAATAGGGAAATCTTTAAGTAACGCTCCCCTAATCAACTTTCGATCTAAAAGTGGTACCGATCCCCGGAACTCCTAACTCTAAGGAAAGAAGAGAAGAAGGTTTGTTTGCCTTTTACTGGTGATTGAATTACTTGGGATTGCGAATTGGTAGCCTTTCACTGATAGTAGAACGATTCTGATTGATTTTACCAAAGTGGGATTGACCCGAAACTGTCTTCTTTGATTGAGTTGTACTGGCTCTGGCTAATGAAAATTCCAAAGCAAAGCTACGATCAGAAATCCCCATAGTTCTTTCTGACTAGCCGTATCTTTCCCATTCGGAGCATCGGAATATGAGAAAGCAACATTTCTATTAATGGAAGCCTTCTTCATGAGCGAGTATCAGTCTCAGTTCAAAAACCAAGAAATGTCTTATTGGTTAGCGTAGCGGATTCCCCCTGTGCTTACCCTAGCCTCTTGAACGCCGATAAAGGAAGTTTTGAACAGTATACCTATGCCCTCCGTTATCGGTAGTACCATCTCCCCTTGGCTAACTGAAGGAAGAAGCTCGTTCCAGTCTTGGTTCAATTGCATGTGCCAGAGCAAAGGAAAGGCTCCTTTCATGGTTGAATTCATAGTGAAAGGTCAATCTTGTCGGCCCGCTTGATTGAATTGAGTACCTTACTGGATAGCTTGCAACACTTCCCATGATATGAAGATGCTTGCTTTCATAGACCTATTAGAAGAAAAAGCATGAGTCCTCAATCAGTCCGGTCCGGTGAAATACCTTAAGTGCCTGATCGAATGAAGTGAGCTACCTTTAACTTAGCATAGGAAGAAAGCCCCCCCATTTTGTGAAGTAGTCAATCGCAAGAAGGAGGGATGTACTCGTGCCTATTAGATGCTTTTGGAGTGACCTTTCCAATGATGTCTATGCCCCAGTTATACCGACATTAGTGAGGGTGGCACCTCCATGGTAGTCCAATAGTAGCCTAGCCGTAGAATCTTTTTGGCCAAGATGTACCCGGCGCACTTGTCCCTTCATGAGCCTCTTCAATTAGACGCTGGGCTTGCTCCTTATCCACAGACAGAAGACGGATCCCATCATACGATCTCTTGTAAAGAAGGTCCCCACAGATGAGAAATTGGCATGCTACCCTTCTAAGCTAAGACTTTGTCTATCGGCCCTCGATGCTTCAGGGGGGTACCGATCATGCTTAAGAAGATTTCATACGTCTTGATACCATGGCCCTTTGTTGAATTCCTCAACCTTCTCAAAACTGTACAGCAATAGGCGGAGGTGTCCCTTTGTTCTATAATCAGAGGCGGAACCTTCACTCCCACAGGGATTTCTACCATTGAAGGCAAAGTCGCTAAGGCATCGGAAAAGTGTTTCTTGGTAAGAAGCGAAAGTCAATCTTCTTACCGGGCTAAGGTCTCAAGATAAGCGTGGTACGGGAGTCACTTTTCATCCCTAGTCTTCTACTTCCCTTGGATTTGGGATCTAATCAAAGCCGAATCGCCATCAAGATCCATTTCTTCTACACCCAATTCAGACAGCAGCTTCGAAACCCGTAATGCAGGCCTCATACTCTGCAATCTTCTTGGTGGCTTCAAAGTTCACTTTCATGGCAATAGGAGTGTGAGCGCCATCAGGAGAGACTAGCAAGATCTCTATACCATGACCTTTCTTATTTGAGGCACCATCCAAAGACATCTCCCAAGTCTTGTATGCAATCTCCGTTAGCTCTTCATTAGGGAACTGGGCGTTGACATCACTCGAGGGGAAGTTATAGGCAAGAAGGCAAGGAGTTAGCTGCTTTCCTTTCTTTTCCTTCCACTGCCTGTGAGACCTTCTTACTATCACAAGGAGCGGCTCATACTTGAGAAATGCTTTTGGCACAGTTCGAGCCGTTACACCATTTGTTGCACTTCATCCTTGAATTCGACCAGTGTCGGAGTCTCAACTGCAGCTGTCGCATTATCGAAGTCGGCAGATCGACCGCTAAAAGGGATGCCTATCAGACTCCAGTTCTGGGATCAAATTGGAAGGCTATCGTCTGCTGGAAATTCTTTCTTTATGAAGGCGCAGATCGGACGATCAAGAAGACGAGAAGCTTCAAATATATGTTTTAATCTCTTTGAGTCGATGACTAGTAACTGTAATAGTGGAATGGTTAGCTAGCGCGGGGCTATAGTGAATCTAATCTTAAACCGATCGGAAAGAAAGCAGCTGGGAATGTCCATAAAGTCAAGTTGATCAAAACCTTACTAAATAGGGGCTCGCCGCCCTTCCTTGTATATGCGGCATTGCGTGAGGGCCTTTGACCACACCAGCTCTTCCTTCCCCCTTATTTAGATTATAGGCCGAAGTAGTTAGCCGTGAATCAGCCCTCTTCAGATCTGACCACCGAACTTATGCGCTCTTCGAAAGCTTTTCCGATTCGACACGGAATGGTAGTTTTCAATCTCCTTTGAGAGTAGGTGAGAAGTATGACTATGAGGCTTTCATGCGATTTCTTGTGGATTGGATGATGAATAAAGCAGCAAGAAGTAGGTAGGGTCTTGCCTAGGTTGAAGATGCAACTAAAGGCTATGTAAATGAAAGCAAGCTTCAATTGCCTAGTAGCGATGTAAAGGCAAGGTTTGCTCCAGCCTATGAAAGGAAAGGATTCCGAGACAGCAGCGGTCGCCTAACCCCTTCCGAAGGCTGGGATTTACTAGGATGCAGGTTGTACGGCGACGCCAGCTCCATCCATACTGGGGTTCCGTAGTAATGGGCCTTAGGGGAAGTCCTCAAGTACTCCCGGGGTTGATTAAGGGCGAGCTAAGAGGGAGGGACTCAAAGCCCTCTCAACAATCAAGGAATGGAAATATTCTTATTGCTGCTCCCGGGAAGCTTTATAAGAACTCTTTTCCCCTTAACCCCAGGCAGTGAAGTAGAGCAGGGAACTCTGTCCTCGTTGCGGAATTGATTAGGCGGGGTGTAGAGGCAGAATAGAAGACCATACCATACCAAAGACCTAAATGCAATAAAAGTCCAAAGTCAGTTTATAGGACCTAAGCCCTACTTCAAAGGGGTTCAATAAGCCTTAAGGATATATCCAAATAGCCAACAATAAGGATAGGAAGAAAAGAAAGGCACGTTTTCCCCCTAAATACCCCTCGGGTTGAGTCAGATAGGAGATAAGAGCTATTAGGAAGACTATCTTCTTATGTTTATGTATGAGTTCCTGCTAGCCCATGTTGGAGTTTCTAATTAGGGGGTAGACGAAGAGATAGAAGAATTTAGGGAATATAAGAGTAGTCCATCTTCCTCTTTACTGTTTAAGAATTGGCTGATTGTTATTTCCTAGCTAATTGACTTCATTGATTCTTTACTCAACTCATCTAATTGCGGAAGTAAGTCTCAATCTTCTTTTCCTATATGTCTTTTTATAATTAGTGAGTCAGTCAGCTAATCTCGGAAAAAAACAAGTGCAATCTACCATGGGTGGTTAGGAGCTGGGAGGACACTGTTCAGTGGATGGTTTGTAGATTCAGGGGTCAATCTTTGTTGTGCCTTGTTGGCAAGCAACAAACTGCTTTTGTGCATGGTAGGAGGATTGGGGATAATATCTTGTTGGCCCATCCGCTTCTGCGCAACTATCACAGGAATAGAGGTACGCCTCGTTGCACTCTCTTTGTTGATTTGATGAAAGCCTATTTTACCTTGAGGTGGGATTTTTTGAGTGTAGTTTTGGACACTTTGGGCTTTCCCGCAATGGTAGTGCAGTGGGTTAGTGAATGCTTCTCGATCGAAGCGAGAGCGCAGCGTGGTCATTACAGGCAGGCAAGGATACCAAGGTAGAGGCTCTATCGGAGGCAGGGAACTGAAGATGTCGATTGATGACAACTCTGAAAATGACTGTGCTAATTGAACGGATTCAGACACTGGCCCGTGCAGCTGACCTTCTATGTTATTGAACTGTGGGAATTCTGGCATAACTTCTGAAGTAAGAGGACGAGTAGGATCCGCTATGTAATAGATGCGTTTGCCGGAAGGCATTCCCCACCAACTGACTTTTCTTTTGTATCACCGGACTCGTATCTCTTCTGCTGCATTTGTTGCATATTCCTCTTCTTCCACTGAGTGCTCGGGGGATAGAAAGCGGGTTGGCGGCAAGCGTGACGAGAGGGCAGAGTTCCTTTGTGAAATGGCATACAGACACTTGTCTACGAAATGGGTCTGACAAAGAACGGGTAAATGCAGAGACCTCAATGGAGGGAAAGAGTCCTTTCTGTAGTTGTCTCTAATGTAGCGGCAAATGCGGCGTCTCTAGATTTCGCGATAACCGCAATACCTGCCCGCATTCTCCACTTTAGGGAGCTTAAGGCACTAGCAATCTCCGGCTGGCTTTCCTTCTGGCTCACGACTTGGATTTGAACCAATCAAGCTACTTGCCCTTTAGTATAGTAGATCGTGACTCTGATTCTACTTATGAGATTTTCTAATGAAAAGCTTTACCGTGACATACTAAAAAAGAGGGTCTTGCGATGCTTCTTCACCCCAGGGTCACCAACCAGTGGAAGAGTCGAAAGCGGAGTAGAAACGAACCTTTAGTCACGTAGGGGCCCCCCTAGAGCTAATCCTTCTGTTTATGGTCTTAACTTAATCAGCAGAGGGGAGGAGTAATTTAGTGCCAAGTCCAGGTCTTCCATTCCATTTCCTGGTGATGGGGTGGATTTCAGGATCGAAGAAGAGGGAGATCCAAATATGGTACAGCCAAATCGAGATGAATGGAAGATGCCTATTGCGGGTCTGGTCCCTGCTTCCTCACATTGAACGATTACATGGTGTTAAGCAATTGAGATCGACCTTTCTCATGCAATTGAATGCTCCAAGCGATCAGTCCATGACTTCCCTCCAAAGTACTACACCGTAACCCTCGTCCTCAACGGACTCCCAACAGGACAGTCATCACTCAAATACACAATACAGATCAAATATCTCATCACCATTCTCATCGAATTCGAATCCTCATTCTATGCCCATTAAGAAGATAAATCGACGATGTAGACCCCTCATGGATTTCAATGAGTCTTTATCGGCCGCAGGTTCCTTTGTTCCTTCTTCCCCTCCTTTGAGAAGATATTGAATCTCCTCCTCTCGTTCCCCTCCGGCTCTTGCTTTGTTGATGACCGTTCAGGTCCTGGAGCTACGGCCCAGTACATTTTCGAATATTTCTTTCTTTCCTTTCTCTCCTTCCTTTTTAATTCCTCCCGGTCCTTTTCTAGGGGTGTAATTCTCCCCTCATCTAAGTTCTTTATGTTTTGTTTGAGGAGAATCTCAACCTGAAATACCTTGCTCTAAAGGGTCCATGTCTCCTCATAGTTTTTGGGAGTCTGTTTGCGATCATGACAATAGGCACGTTCCTCTTCTTCTTGAAGACCCTCGCTCTTAGAGGGAATACCCTAAGGGAACTCTCTTTACAAAACAAGACGGGAAAGACTCATTGTTCAATGGAATGAAAGAAGACGGGAATGAAAGAAGAAAGAAAGGAACCCTCGGTTTCCAAGAACCTGATACCTGGATGACCGAGACGAAGTAGATCTTTGTAGTCAATACCGGTGGGTCTCTTTCTTAAATAAGGGCTTGTGGTGACAGAGCATATAATAGTGGTTCCTCGGTTGCCTAATTTCAAATCCGAGCTTACTATTTTTAACTGATTAAAGAGAAACTTTCTTACGATTACGAGGTTCATTGGATAGTATGTGCGAATTGACTCTTTTAAAAGCGGATCCTCAGGCTAACTTGGATGGTAAAGCTTGGTCTTCTCTCTCCCTTTCCTTTCTCCATAACATAGAAGAAAACGTTTTGTGAAAGTTTCTCCACCCCTATACTTTAGGACAACGCCTTGACTTTTCATTCGTCTTCTGAATAACTCAATCTCCATGCTCTGCTTACTCGTCGAACCACCTGGTGATCTGTTCTACTTTGCACCATATTTTCAATTATGCTTTCGGCTTCAAGATTTTCCACTTTATGTCTCACTCGGCAGACTCGCTCTTCCCTGGATTCCTTGGAATGAGAGATTCTCTAGAATGAATTGGTAGAAGTCTTGTGTTTACTAGCATGGTACCCCCATTGCTACCGCTCTCCTTTCTGATGATAGAAGGAGCAGTCAGTTCATAGGTATTATGGAGCTAAACCAAAAAAGGCTCCTTCACTTTTAATAGGACTCGTAATTCATCTCGTTAAGCTTCGCTTCCTGTTGTCAATTCGTTGTTTTTGTTCCCTAGCCTAGAGAGCAATGTACTTCTTGTTTTTGACTTACCTGCTGGTTGCTCGCTACAAACTTCCCGTTCCCCTTATCTAGAACCTACTTGGGCGTTGATCCCATCAATTCCTTTGACCAGAATGCATGACTCACTAATTAGTATAGACTACCACGAGCGGCTCGAAACTCTGTTAAGCGAGATTATCACTCCTTTTTAAAGCTCGGACTTCGAACCTACGTTCTATTCAGTCCTTGGTGACTACATAGGCTGCCATCACTCGATGGATTCGGAATGGATGAAAGAAATGTCAGTACTTGAAAGCACGGACCCTAGCTCTTCAGATTGAAGGCATCCATTAGTGACTTTTCTTATAACTCTAGGAGAGTCAAAAGCAAAGAAGTCGACTTTCAACTCAGTTAAAGCCCTTAGTTTCCATTGGTGTCCCTCCCATCTTTGATAGAGGGAGCAACTAGTGCATCAGTATTCTGGAACAGATTTGACTAATTCAATCAGTGAACACGAGGCCTTTAGCTGCGGACGTTCTGGTCTAGTCATTTTGATACGTTCCTCCTAGCCAAAGACGGTGATTGTCGCTTAAGGGATTGCCATCCACTAAGACTCACCACCCAGCACTGGGGGCATCTCTGTAATAAAGTCAATTACCAGCTCTCGCCACTAGTTCTAAGTGGGAGGAGTCGCGAAGAAGAAAAAAGGAAAGTGTTTATGCTGAATTAATCTGAGATCTTGGTCATTACGAAGAGGGGGTCTTAGTCTAACTAAATGCTTTATATACCATATTCAGGTAGGTTTTCACCGCTGACTGGCTCTACTCAATGGATTCGATCCCCCGTCTCACCAAGGAAGAAGTGATGAATGAGCTTTTCTAGTATAAAGGATGTAAAAAAGTAATCTTCCCTCGCCCGGTCGGAAGCGGAACACGAAGTTTTCGCCATTAAGGGATAGATTCAAACCGGGTCTCGTTTACTTCTTAAAGTCAGCTAGCCCACGTCCTAAAATCCCAAGATGAAGCTTGGAAATGGGAATGCAGCTTGTTTTCTTTTATCAGTGCAGCGGCTAGGTAGTCTGTTTTAAGTGGAGTAGATGGTCTGCTTGATAGTTCTCCTTCTCGTTCAGCAAGGAACGATCTTTTGAAGAGCAGCCACCCCTGTAGTGGGGTCACCCAATAGAACGGGCTTCTTCGCTCCACAATTCCTACGCATATGCAGAAACCTTTCTTCATCACTTCACCTGGCTTGGACAATGTCCCCCGAAACCCGAAAGCGAACGGCTGTATTCTACCTATTTTAGACACTCGATTTCTTTCATGCTAGTATTTGCTATTAAGCAAGGCTTTCACCTGCGCCCATTACCCAAGGCAGAGAGGAACCCCTACCTATTCTATCTATTGTTTGTAAGGACCCAAGTAAGACGGCCCGCCCACATGAGCACACAGAAAGAACGAACTGGTAACACTTCCAATGATTCAATCATCATCGGGATCTTATTCCAACTAAAACAGCTCTATCTTTTGCTATGACCAGCGTAGTATCCGAGAATGGGGAAAGCTTAGGGTATAGCTTCGGGATGGGCGAATAGCGCCTCTTTTTACTCGTCAATAGCACCTCTGCCAGGTTCAATAGCATCAAGTCAAGTAACGAAGGTTCTCTCAACCTTTTTCATTTACTTAGCATATACACGAATATTGGAATTCGTTGTGATCTGACCGACAGCAACAGCAGCGGAGTAACATCAGTCTAGTAGTTCTAGTACTGATCGGTGAAGTGATTGGCAGCCCTATGTGTCTCCAGGACGCGGCGATTCAAACGACGTGGGAGATCCATACTAAGAGTTCTTCAGCGAAAGCTGCTTCTTCCAGTTTCATGCTATCTATGTGGAACGGGCTTGCCCTAGTATTCTAGTTCTTAATGATACGTAGTAAAAACAAATCGTAAGATGAATCAACTACTTCCTAGCTAGGAGGTAGTTGGAGAATCGATTTCTTAGAAAATAAAGAAAGTAAGGGACTAAATCTACAGATTCGAGTTCAGAGATACAGCAGGACCAGGAGTCATATTCCGCGTAAGGTTGGAAGAAGGAGATGAAATCCCTGAGGTCAACATGATCAGAAATGAAAACCTCCCAAGGGTTCCTTTCGTTGGTTCTCAGGAAGGAGAGTTAACACTTCCCTTTCGGTCTAGTAAGAACTTCCTTTACCTCGCTGGCAAGAAAGAGAAAAAATATCCCTTCTCTTTCTCTCCCTCGACCTAGAACGATAGCTGTTTTACTCCTTCGTAGTTCCAACTGAGCCCAAGAAAACAAGAAATCTCGTAAATAGAGGTGTGCCGCCTCTGCCTTTGCTGATTTCAGAGATTATGTCAGGCGGTTCGGAGAACTGTATCCAATGAACAGTGATACCCTAGATGACAGGCAACCGGAAGGGGTCTCTTTAATAGATTTCATCCCCAAATGGCAGATTTCCAATGGACGTAAGGGTGCTGGCAGTGACTCTGGGGACAGCTGTATTAACAGCCCTATTACTAAAGAGTAATCCAGAAACAGCCCCGGACGTTGCTGAAAGAATTCAGGAACTTTCAAGACAAAGACAACTGGCAAGATTCCGTCGTGAAGTCAGGTTCCGTCAGTAGTGTACCCTACTAATAGAATATAGTAAGTGAAGTCGAGGGAAGCAAGCGGGGTAGAGGAATTGGTCAACTCATCAGGCCCATGACCTGAAGGCTGCAGGTTCGAATCCTGTCCCCGCCTAATCACGTCAAAGTCAGTTGTAGCAAGATTCTCTATAGTCAACTTGGTCATAGAACAGGTATTCCTACTAACTCATAACTCAACTATGCTAGTCTGAGGAACTCATAGAAATATGAGGAACTCACTAGCTAGAAAAGAGACTTGGTATTCTCAAACTAGAAAGAAAAAGTACAGTTACACCCGGACCTAAAGGCGAAAGGGTGCTCAAGCTTGCTAATTCAGATGCGGATTCCATCTTGCCGTATTGACAAAGCAGTTGGCATCAAAGGAATCCTGCAACCAAGCAAAGGCAGCATCCCATTCCCATTTCGATTATCCCACTAACGCTTATAGAAACTCTTCTTTGAGGCGATTCGCCAGCCCTTTCCAACGATATGGCAAAAGGAAGGAGGTCAAAAAGAATGAGAAAATACGTATCTTCCAGAAATGAATGAAATGAGTGGAAATCATGATTGGTCTTTTATTGGCAGTGAGCGTTCCACCGGAGTGATTGGTCTAGTTGGTCGAGAAACCAGATCCGACCTGAGATTATCTATCTGATTCCTATCAACGAACGAAACCGGGAGAGTCAATATCTGATTCGTATCAACGAACAAGACGAGAAACCCAAGGAAACACCTCAGACGGCGAAGAAGCAGTTACAGCTGGACTTGAAACTACTCTCTAGCCTTACGTAAAGAAGCCCGGCAAGAAGACCAGAAGCAAGACTATATTTAGCATATTCCTGTGTTGGAAAGAGAATTCCTCTCAAAGGAGGAGATGAATCTTATTCTTCATCTTCTTCTTTTGAACCAGAACGTAACCCTCTGACTCATCAAGTCTAAGAGCATAACCTAAAGCTTCATCGGCCTCGCTCTACCCAGCCCCTTCCTTGCAAAGTCCTACACCGTAACCTTTTTCTTAATCAAATCCAGGAACATAAATGTCGGCCGAGTCGGATTCCCTTTCAAAAGAGAATAGACTGTGACCTAAAAAGACAGAGAATCCCGATGTATACTTTCGGTCATCTGAACATCCGGCCGCGTCTGAATAACACGTCCAACTGAGAGGATGTTGACATGAGGATTCCTCGGTTTCTGCATGAACTGACTAACAATATCAACAGCAAACGGCTATGTCAGGTCTTGTCATAGTCAGGTAGATTAGACTTCTGACTAATCGTCTATACATGGAAGGCTCCTCCTGCAGTTATCCTTCATCAATTTCACACTGATGATTCAATTCGTTAGGAGTCTCAGCTGGTTTGCAAGCAGTAGTCTAGTCCGGGATCTGAGGTGGTGGATCAGAGATAGAAAAGTCCTGTTGCTGTTCTTTCGGGGTAGGCGAAGTACTCCCGGGAAGGCAGTAGTCAGTTTCAAGCCCAACACTTCTTCAAAAGAGCTACACTCTCTTGTTGTTTGATGGTCAGGTGGCTTTGCTTAGAGAAAAAATCCCTCTTTCTGTTCCGGTAGCGAGAGTAAAGTCAAGTCAGGGAGTCGAAGATCAATCCCTCTTCCCGGAATGCGATGCGATGCGCGTCTCTTCTTTTTGGGAAGAATCTTTCCTTCTTGTGCCGGCGGCGCGGTAAGTTCAGTACTCTTGGGCGACTCGACTTTGGAGAAAGTTCCTCTTGAAAGTCCTGCTTTGTAAGTGAAGCAAGTCAAGTTATTCGCTCTTTC